GTTTGTTTCGTATTGAATTGAATTAATCGATCACCTTGCTATCGAACATTTATTTTGGATTCAAAATTTTTTGAAAAAGAAATTCGACATATTTTTTATTTTTATTTATTATTATGAGAATCAATCCTACTACTTCTGGTCCTGGAGTTTCCGCGTTTGAAAAAAAGACCCTGGGGCGGATCGCTCAAATCATTGGCCCGGTGCTAGATGTAGCCTTTCCACCGGGCAAGATGCCAAATATTTACAACGCTTTGGTAGTTAAAGGGCGAGATGCTGTTGGACAACAAATTAATGTGACTTGTGAAGTCCAGCAATTATTAGGAAATAATCGAGTTCGAGCTGTAGCTATGAGTGCTACAGATGGTTTAATGAGAGGGATGGAAGTGATTGACACGGGAGCTCCTCTAAGTGTTCCAGTCGGCGGGGCGACTCTAGGACGAATTTTTAACGTGCTTGGAGAACCTGTTGATGATTTAGGTCCTGTAGATACTCGCACAACATCCCCTATTCATAGATCTGCCCCTGCCTTTATACAATTAGATACAAAATTATCCATTTTTGAAACAGGAATTAAAGTAGTAGATCTTTTAGCCCCTTATCGGCGTGGGGGAAAAATAGGACTTTTCGGGGGAGCTGGGGTGGGGAAAACAGTACTAATTATGGAATTAATTAACAACATTGCGAAAGCTCATGGAGGTGTATCCGTATTTGGCGGAGTAGGGGAACGTACTCGTGAAGGAAATGATCTTTACATGGAAATGAAAGAATCTGGAGTAATTAATGAAGAAAATATTGCAGAATCGAAGGTAGCTCTAGTCTATGGTCAGATGAATGAACCACCGGGAGCTCGTATGAGAGTTGGTTTGACTGCCCTAACTATGGCGGAATATTTCAGGGATGTTAATGAACAAGACGTACTTCTATTTATTGATAATATCTTCCGTTTCGTCCAAGCAGGATCAGAGGTATCTGCTTTATTGGGTAGAATGCCTTCCGCTGTGGGTTATCAACCCACTCTTAGTACCGAAATGGGTTCTTTACAAGAAAGAATTACTTCTACCAAAGAAGGATCCATAACTTCCATTCAAGCTGTTTATGTACCTGCGGACGATTTGACTGACCCCGCTCCTGCCACGACATTTGCGCATTTAGATGCTACTACTGTACTATCAAGAGGATTAGCCGCTAAAGGTATCTATCCAGCAGTAGATCCTTTAGATTCAACATCAACTATGCTCCAACCTCAGATTGTTGGTGAAGAACATTATGAAACTGCGCAAAGAGTTAAACAAACTTTACAACGTTACAAAGAACTTCAGGACATTATAGCTATCCTTGGGTTGGACGAATTATCCGAAGAGGATCGCTTAACTGTAGCAAGAGCACGAAAAATCGAGCGCTTCTTATCTCAACCCTTTTTCGTAGCAGAAGTATTTACGGGTTCCCCGGGGAAATACGTCGGTCTAGCAGAAACAATTAGAGGGTTTAAATTGATCCTTTCCGGAGAATTAGATAGTCTCCCTGAACAGGCCTTTTATTTGGTAGGGAACATTGATGAAGCTACAGCGAAGGCTACGACTTTAGAAATGGAGAACAACTTGAAGAAATGACCTTAAATCTTTGTGTACTGACTCCCAATCGAATTGTTTGGGATTCAGAAGTGAAAGAAATCATTTTATCTACCAATAGTGGACAAATTGGCGTATTACCAAATCACGCGCCTATTGCTACGGCTGTCGATATTGGTATTTTGAGAATACGTCTTAACGAACAATGGTTAACGATGGCTCTGATGGGCGGTTTTGCTAGAATAGGCAATAATGAGATTACTATTTTAGTAAATGATGCGGAGAAGGGTAGTGACATTGATCCACAAGAAGCTCAGCAAACTCTTGAAATAGCAGAGGCTGGCTTAAGGAAAGCTGAAGGAAAGAGACAAATAATTGAGGCAAATCTAGCTCTTAGACGAGCTAGAGCCCGAGTAGAGGCTATCACTGTGATTTCGTAACTAGTTGGTGCCTTCCGAATAATCAATAATCATCAAAGGAACTTCTGTATAAACAGAAGTTCTGTTTATACACCCTATTTGTTATTTTTCTAATTTTATAAATAGAATCATAAGTGGAATCGGATTCTAAATACAAGGAAAAATTTTTGAATTCAAAAAACAAAAAAATGAAATATAAAAGAATGGAAAAAATAAAAAATTAATAAAACAAGATGGATAGAAAAACTTATTAGATACCATTGATTTTGATATCTAATAAGGTCTACCTACTATTGGATTTGAACCAATGACTCCCGCCGTATGAAAGCAATACTCTAACCACTGAGTTAAGTAGGTCTTTTATAATCACAAAGAGAAAGAAATGGAACTCGTCACATCGACGGATTATAAATGGAATATCATTTATAAGCAATACCAATCAAACGTATCGCACAAATAAGATGTTGCATCATGGAATATTTATCTTGACAAGAGATTGTCGACATGATAAAA